CTCGTACACGGCCCCTTTAATTCTACTGGGTTTCGAAGATAAAAAAAACCTTTCTTGGTCCATAACCTGAACTAGGTAAATTCATGAACTCAATTCGACTATTCCTTCCTACTCTTAATAAGCACCTGAACCATGAATTGTCTTATGAATCATCAATCAGACAAATTTGTTTAAAGAATTGAATTGTTCAAGGAACAAGGGATCCCCCCTCTCAATATCCGTCGACCCCCCGGCTGATTCCTCTTGGTTCATCAATTAATCTTCTTTTTTGATCTTGTCCTTGAGTTGATAAAATCAATATTTTGATGTATTAATTTCTATTGGATTAAACTATTCTAGTATCCTATTTGATTACTTTCTATTTTACCCTTTCAGTTTCTTTTATTGTCTTTTTTGTTCTATTTCCTTTTCCTTCAGATGAATAGAAAACTTCAGAGTATTTCTTTCACGGTTCAAAACAAGAAATGCAATTTGAATCTTTTTCTATTTATTTCATTTTGTATTGTATTTGTCAGAAAAAAAGTCGAATTCCATTTCCTTTTTTTTTGTAAATTCAATACCAATACAAAATGAAATAATAGGAGACTTTAAATGAAAGTCTCTTTCTCGCACCCATTCTCCCTCATCACATTGTCGGAAAAACGATATCAACTATATCAATATGGAAATAGTTGGTACATCAAGTCATGATCTGATAGATATATATCTTATCTATATTGATCTTGTGTTCTGGAATCAAAGAAAGATAAAAAAAAAAAGACTCTTGGAACTTTAACTAAACCCCTTTCTGTAAACAAGGGAAAGGTCTATCAATTTACTCCTCTTAAATATCCCAGGAACAAGAAAATGGAACCGGAAATATCGACAGATTCTTGCAGAGTCAAAAAAAATATGAAATCAAAAAAGCCCGCCGTTCCAATTTCATCTCTATCGAATTTGAATATCAGAATAGTGGATATAGTCATGATTCTATGGGCTAGGTCTACTTACTTTTTGTTTTTTTTTTTGTTGATTTCTCATTTTTAGATTCGACTAGATTTGATTGATTGGAATCATGGAAAATAGGAATAGTTGGCGATTCAAGAGACGACTTATCATTATTCATTAGAATAAACAAGTGTTCCACTTGATTTTCGAAATCAAAATCTCTTTTATAACGACAATGAGTATACTCTAACCCATGATAATGATACAGTTAGTTACTTACTTTTTTTTAGTAAAAAAAAACGAAAAATATCCATCTTTATTTTCCCCTCAAATCTGAATAATACCTATAAAGTGAGGTCTTATGAACAAAAAGCCCCTTATCGGATTTGAACCGATGACTTACGCCTTACCATGGCGTTACTCTACCACTGAGTTAAAAGGGCCCTTTAATTTCATTCAATTCGTGAATAGGTCACTACTATGCAGATAGAATCCACCTATATAGATGTATTATATATCAATATAGATCCATTTTTTGCATATATATCTTGACTATTTCATATTTGAATCTCTACTAATATTCTAATAGAATAGAAAAATCGATATTGACAATAAAAAAAAAAATGTTCATACTATACCATGAGCATAGTATGAGAGCGCCGGGCACGTATGCCCCCATCGTCTAGAGGTCAGGACACCTCTCTTTCAAGGAGTTGACGGGGATTCAAATTCCCCTGGGGGTAGGGTACTACGAACGAAAGGAGGTTGATCGTGGATTCTCAATAAGCTTCGAATTGATTCTTCCTGGGTCGATGCCCGAGCGGTTAATGGGGACGGACTGTAAATTCGTTGGCAATATGTCTACGCTGGTTCAAATCCAGCTCGGCCCAAGAATTCGCGGATCCACCAGGAAATGATATAGACCATTTGTTCTTCATACGTTCTTCCAAAATTCCAACTACACACGAAAAAAAAAAAAAGTAAAATTTCATATATCCCTCCCGCTTTATTTGATTCATTCTATTTCTTTGTTACCACAAATTATGATTTTGTTAACACTCTAATTTCATATCAGGATCTCTAAGTATAAAGAGTCAAAAAAAAACGATTTTTTTCTCTTTTTTTTTATTGAAAGATTGATGATTGATTATTACTGGATTTGGCAATAACTAAAGGAGTACTAGTAATCCAGGCCGTTCTCACTAAAGTAAGTACCCTCCCATGATTGATGCGTGGAGAGATCAATCAATCGAGATATATAGAGATATCAATATATCACTCAAACCTCTGTTCCAACGCGGCGATTCTAATCTAAATAGAAATGGTTAAAATGCAATTATAGGAATATGTATACTTCTTTATTTCTCTGGGATTGTAGTTCAATTGGTCAGAGCACCGCCCTGTCAAGGCGGAAGCTGCGGGTTCGAGCCCCGTCAGTCCCGACGCGACGGAATCAAATCCCATACTTTTTTTTTTCGTTTCACATGTCTCATCAAACAAATGGGAGAGACGTATGGGGATTGTGACAATTATTGGTAGCATCATAGTTAGGATTCAAAAAGATGCCGATAACACACGTGGAATAGAATACCATATATTTCTATTTACCGGGGGCGAGAATTCATTTCTTGTACGATGAAAAATGAATTGAACAGAATTCATGTGATAGAATCGTTTACTTTTAAGATTCCAAATAGATCCTTTTCTGGTTCCGAGTTTGTTTCACTTCAATTACTAGTTTGACTTTGAAACAATCTATCTCTTCAAATTGAAGACGTATCTTTTGAGATATGCGTCCCATTCATTATTAATCCAAAGAAAGGTATATTAATTAATAAATAAAGACCACAACCTCTCTTATAGAAGAGGGGGACTGAATAATCTTTTTTATTTAAGTTCAAAAATAGGAAGGGGTACTTTCACCAAAATAAAGAACAAACTCGAACCTAGTGAATTTCATGGAATATTCGATTTTTTTATACCTTATATTATATTAGACTTGGACTTCTTTTTCTCATATTAGATATTATTCTATTATTTTTCTTTTTTTTCTTTTCCACAAAAAATAGATCATTAAAAAAAAAGTACTGAACTTCACTTCTTTTTTGATTTTCTATTTCATTTCTTTGTTTGATTTTGTTTGTAGGTCAAATGCTACTGCAGCAAATAATTGTACAAGGAAGGCAATAGGTTATAGAAAAAACAAGAATGGAAAAGAGGGAGAAATCAAAAGAATCAAAATCAAAAAAGACAAATAAAGGGATTGGATCAGGAATCCCATTTTTGATTCGGTATGGATAAAAGATCTTCCTATGTTATACTATTCAATTCTCGACGATGAGTTGATTTGATAGCTCAGATATAGATATTGTTATTCATGATATTGATCCGATTTCATATCATCGGGGTGTAATCCATCCCGTTGAATTGGCAGGCGAAAGATTTATCATCTCGATGGGATTAAATCCCGAGTTATTGACAAAAAAAAATTAGAGATTATGGAAGTAAATATTCTCGCATTTATTGCTACTGCACTTTTTATTCTAGTTCCTACTGCGTTTTTACTTATAATATACGTAAAAACTGTCAGTCAAAGTGATTAATTTGAAGACAACTTGACTTGTTTTCTTAGTCAACGATTGAAGAAATAAAGGCTTTTCATCTCGCGTCTTAAATGAAATTGGCGGACTCTAATCAGCGGTATAGTATTCTATGAGATCCGACAGCTAGTATGACAGAAAGAAATATAGATTTCTGCCATACTAGCTATTCTTATTGTAATGTAACAAGTTGTACTGTATAAAACTACAGGATTGATATCTATTAATCAATCTAGAATATCCCTCTTCTTACTATACATATATGGATTTCTATATCATCTCAATTCGATTTCTTTGCTTCATCTATTTCATTTATCTTGATTCCAATCAATCTGAAATAATCAACCGAAGGGCAATTCTTACTAGTACGGTTCTAATTTCAGTTCTATTGAATAGGAATTCCGGCATTCATCGAAAGAATCAAATCAATGAGGAAATATGTGCGGATAAAAGAAAATTGCTGGATTTTCTTTGAGTATTCCGAAAAAGGAATTGATTGAAGAGTTAACAGCGGAGCCGAGAGGTTCTCTGAGAATTGCTTCAGATTTTGAAAAGGAAGAGTCAAACCTACCATTTTGAACTCGTGATCCATGATATGAAATGAGTGAATAAAGCATAAATAACATTTTTCAAAACAAAAACGAAGAAAAAAGCGGTAAAGTAAAGAAAGTAAGTGGGCAATGTGTGGCTTGCCCGAGGTACGATCTTATTATGCGCAGTCTCTCCATGAACAACCGCAATGTATATCTTATTTCCCATAGCATAGAAGGTATGTATCTCCTAACTTGTCCTTCTCTTGGACCAGCAAAGAGAAAGAGGGAAAAAAAATCAAATAGAAATCATAAAAATCAAAAGTAAAAAGATTTTGCAAAACGATCTAAAGAGTCGGTTTTATTCCTCTGCTCAATTATTTTATTCCTCTGCTCAATTAAATTAGTAGTACCTCTAGAGCCCACTCCTTCCCCATACTACCAGTGAAAGGGAAAATGTAAAGACTACCATTAAAGCAGCCCAAGCAAGACTGACTATATCCATGTAAATTATGTCCCCTATCTCTATGAAGAGAATTTATTCCATTATTGTTCACTCACTAATAATAGTGGAATCACTGGCGCAGAGTCAAAAGGGTATTCTGACCCGAGCCCGTTGATGAAAGGATCCAAAAAATTCGCTTCTAACAAAGTTCTTAGAAGGTATGATTTTTCTAGTGGAATCGGAAAACGTTAAGCCTAAGCAAAATGGGCAGTGACACCTTTGGAAGTATCAAGGGAATCCTCGCAAGTTGTAAGAATAAGATGTGGCACTAATAAGACCTATTCTTTCTTTTCTTGTCCTCAATCTGAATTCTTTCTTGAAAGATATAAAAAGCTAGAAGCAAGATAGATCATTATCTATGACATACCGTTATTTCCCCTTGGATCGTATCCTTGCTGTCTAAGTATTGTCTCTGTGAAAGAATCGGAGGGCTTTCTATTCCATTTATTCCATTCTTGACTAGGCGTTTTGAAATAAAAAGAAAGAATTTTTTTGATTTTCGCATTTGAGCTATAAAAGCCGATTTTCCATCGAAGTAAAAGACTCCCACGAGTCCGTATAGAAAGTCTCTTCAGCTCTTACCACAACCACAAATTCGATTTTATGTCGTACTATGCAATCTAATCTATGCAATCGAATTCAAAACCCAGTACTTAAACACTCCATTAGTAGTGCAAGGGCTCGCATATAAAGATTTACCGATTCCCGTGCACTACTATAACTAGAATCTTTCCTTGAATCCTAGAGGCAAGGATTTCAAGCACTTTCGCTTTAGAGAACCGAGCTTCCATATGTTTCGAATCAAGCAAGTAGCAAGAATCTTTTTCTTCCGTTTGTTTCCGCTCAGGAAAATTCGGGGAGTTCTATCAGCAAAACCAAAAAAAGAAGGGATTCCGCGTTTTTTGTTAATCAGGCGACACCCGGATTTGAACTGGGGAAAAAGGATTTGCAGTCCCCCGCCTTACCACTCGGCCATGCCGCCAGAATGATACGAAATAGATGAAAATCTTCCTCCTTTGCTTGGGGTGGAGGGCCTACTCAATTTCTTTTTTTATTGTACTTTCATCTTGAATCCCATTTGACTTCATCCCCGGTCCGAAAGACTTTCTTCGTTTTTTGCATTGGCCCCATCCCTTCCTTGCGTTGTATGTATAGTATCTCAAAACAGAAATATAGAAAAACTTTCCCTCTCTTTTATTTGATTCTTTTCTATTTTCTCTATATATTGAAAAAACAAAATGTGGTTTTTCAGTCCCAATAGCCAAAAGTCCGGATAAATTGGAACCATTAACTATTAAATGGGCTTGTAAATTCATGAACAATTCTTGGATTGGAATCGAAAATGGTCTGTCTTTTCCTAGTCCTAATTAGATCAAATTGAAATTGATACATAACTAATCCGTATGAATTCTTTTCAATCAAAAAATCCTTCCCAAATTCAATTATAAGAGCAAATAGAAGTCTATGTAAACCCCAGAACCTCAATTGTTCTACAAATAGCGAATCGGGTATCTATATATGATGCCCTATAGATAGCTAATTATGAGCAAATTGTAGTGCTTCCGGTTTTCATTGACTAGAAAATCCAAAATTGGCTGTCCCCAAAGGAACTCTAATAAATGAGGAAAGATATGTATCTAGATAACTATTTACACATGTTTACTAAATACAAGCCTTCTTACTATGCTATCTTATGCACTTCAATCGTATTCTACTAAAAAAGTATTCTAGTCAAAGATCTTTGTTTTCTGCGAATCCTTTATTGAACGCTAGAATCCATCAATTAAGTGCTAAAAAACATCAAAAATAGAGCCTTGATTATTATTATGTCTTTATCTCATCGAACAGATCAAATCCTAACTCCATTTCTTTTTTTTGGTATCCAACCCGATTGGAATATCATAAAAATGATAGAAATTGAATCACTTTTTTGAGATTCTATACAAAATCCCATAAGTCTAAGTAGCATTTCTCAATTCTTTTCCATATCTGTTACAACTTCCAATTTGAGTATCCAAGAAGTCTCTTTTTTACTCCGTTCAGATGCATTTGATACATTCCATATGTGGATTTACTTCCCAAATTTCATGTGATTCAGTAAACAGAATAGAAATTCCAGCATTGCTAGATCAATCCCGCTGATTTGATGAAGAATGGGTCAATACTGGAATTTTTTCGATAAATAGGAAATCAAAAATGCTCGGGGATGGAAATGGGGGAATGTGTACAATACCTGGTTTTAATCAGATACAATTTGAAGGATTTTGTAGATTCATTGATCAGGGCTTAACGGAAGAACTTTCGAAATTTCCAAAAATTGAAGACGATACGGATCAAGAAATTGAATTTCAATTATTTGTGGAAACATATCACTTGGTAGAACCTTTGATAAAAGAACGAGATGCTGTATATGAATTACTCACATATTCTTCTGAATTATATATATCCGCGGGATTAATTTGGAAAAGCAGTAGGGATATGCAAAAACAAACCATTTTTATTGGAAACATTCCTTTAATGAATTCCCTGGGAACTTCTATAGTAAATGGAATATACAGAATTGTGATCAATCAAATATTACAAAGTCCCGGTATCTATTATCGGTCAGAATTGGACCATAACGGAATTTCGGTCTATACCGGGACGATAATATCAGATTGGGGGGGGAGGTTAGAATTAGAGATTGATAGAAAAGCAAGGATATGGGCTCGTGTGAGTAGGAAACAGAAAATATCTATTCTAGTTCTATCATCAGCTATGGGTTCGAATCTAAGAGAAATTCTAGAGAATGTTTGCTATCCTGAGATGTTCTTGTCTTTCCTGAATGAGAAAGAGAAAAAAACAATTGGATCAAAAGAAAATGCCATTTTGGAGTTTTATCAACAATTTTCTTGTGTAGGCGGGGATCCTGTATTTTCGGAATCCTTATGTAAGGAAT